TATTTTATTGATTCCACCGTTCAAAAAACGATTTGCGGAGAAGAGAAATATTTCTACCCGTTTGCTTAGTAGAAATTCGTATTAGTTAGTGTAACTAAGTGTAAGTCTAATAGGGTTGAATGAAGTGGGGAAGAAAGGTTGATTTATTTAAGTACATGCAGATGTAGCTATCTAGCTATCCGCACATTCCACCCTTTGTAGCAGTTTCCCCGAAGCAACGTGGGTCGTGCTATATGCAATATCTAAATTTCGGTTTTAGATTCAATCTAGCCAATGAAAAATTCAAGGACAATGATTCACTATCCCATAGGGATATGTAGAATAAGATACCCAACTAGGTATGGTATCTGTGTAACAATTTCGGTTCTGGAGTTTACAAAAACACACAATTGTTATTATAATGGAAATGGAAAAGGATTGATTATTGAAAATCATTCGGGCCGATTAGTCTTGTATCAATTGGATTTTCTTATCTTAGGCCATTAAAGCCATTAAGATTAAGGAAAGAAGGAGATCAAAAAATCCAAGAACGTTCATGAATTCACAATCAATAGTTAACGGTTCTGCTTTGCTTTTGCCCTTCATTTTTGATTCTGTAACTGGAAATCTATTTTATTTATTTCTATTGAAATAGAGGAGAGAGAGGGGGTTTTAGGCGTTGTGCATTTTGTTTTGAATTACTATAATTATACAATGAATCGAAGAGAACAGCCGGATCCTCTCAAATAAAAAAAGGAGGGTTTTTCTTTTGGTTTGGAAAGTATAAAATAAAGAAAACGGCATTCAAACCCCCAAGCAAATAACAAAGAAAATAAAGAAAAAGAAAGGATTCAGTAATCCAAAAGAATATTTTCTATATTGACTTTGTATCCTTTTGGCGACATGGCCGAGTGGTAAGGCGGGGGACTGCAAATCCCTTTATCCCCAGTTCAAATCCGGGTGTCGCCTGATCAACAAAAGACTTGGAATCCCTTATCTTCCTAATAGAATTTGCCAAATGCTTACCCAGTGTAAGCATAGGTTAAAGGCTAGGGCTATGGATACTTGGATTTTTAAATCCAAGGCGGGGGATTCGCTAAATTCCATTATTTCTTACAAAATCTGGGTGTGGCCCAAACCGGAACGGCCGGCACCAATATGAATAAAGAAAAGAAACCTCGCTTATTGCCGATTACTGATAGAATCTTACGATTGATTTGATTTTTTAATCAAATCAATCGTAAGATTCTATTGTGAGATTAAGAACTACAAAAGTCGGGGACCGGAAATCCGAGGATCCAAGGGAAAGTTCCTAAAGGATTGTAAATTCTTGCTCCCAGGATCCAAGCCAAGGAGGGACTGATTATAGGAAGGACTATCAATAATTACTAATTACCTGCCCTAAGTTATAGTGCCTGCTGACTGAGGCTTGAATTCAATTGGATTGACTGAAGGGGCATCCAATCCATATTGGAGATTGATTCTTATAGAATTCTTATAGAATTCTTATATAAGAATTCTATAAGAAAGTTGAAAAAGAAAGAATTCTTTCTTTTTGGTAATCCTGCCAAGAATGTAATAGGGCGTCTCTCTATCGTTTCACAGAAAGAGTAAGGTTTAGATGCGAGATAGAGATATATGATAGATTCTATCTTGATAGTATCTATTTTTTCTATGGATGGAAGGTAAAAAAAATAGGTCTTACTATTCCTAACATGTTCCATTAATGAGATTCTCTTGAAAGTCTCAAGGGTAACTGTGTATCTTGCTTGTGATTAATACTTCCCGATTCTACCAGAAATTAGATAGAAAATTGTTACGAGTGTATTCATTGAATTTGTTTATCAATAGCATTGGGCCAGAATCCCATTTTGTTTTGACTCTGCACCAGTGATTCCACTATTATTAATGATCAATAATGGAATTCTTTTTTTTTTTCATATTCATAGAGATAGGGGACATAATTCACATGGATATAGTAAGTCTCGCGTGGGCTGCTTTAATGGTAGTCTTTACATTTTCCCTTTCACTTGTAGTATGGGGAAGAAGTGGACTCTAGGGGTACTACTAATTGAATTGAGTAATCGAATTGTACCAATTGTTTAATAGATCGTTTTCTGCGAAGATAAAAATGAAAAAGAATCTTCATTTCCAAAATTCTACCAGAATCTGGTAATATATGAATAAGAATCTTTCAATCAAACAAAGATTTCAACGATTTGTTTCCCATCTTCGTATTTCCAAACTGAAATACACACGATAGGAAATGGAAATAATTTCCAATCGAGTTCCCCCTAAATATTCTCTTTTGATAAACCAACCCTTACCAGAATTATGGATATTAATTACAAGGAGGAGCAACCAACCCCCTTTTTTATTTGTTTCCCCCCTACTGCCCAAAGGAAGGGGGGAGTCGTGATGCTATTATGCGAAGACGTATTTTCTACTGGAAGAGACACGGACATAGTGGTTGTCCAAAGAAAAGAGGTACTACGCATAATATAAGAAAATCTTGCTGACGTTGGGTGATCCGCGGCACTTACTTTTTTTTAGATTCCTAGGAATCTTTTTTATGCTTTATCAGCTTACTTCATATCATGGTTCGAGCATGAAAAATCGGTGAGGTCTACTACTCCTTTTACAAATCCGAAGAGGTGACTATCGAAGGAACCCCTTGGACCATCTATTAACGGTTGAATCAATTACTTCTTTGGAATGCTAAAAAAAAAAATCACTTGGTTATTTTCTTATTTCCATTTCTATAATGTATGCCATACTATTCTTTACCCATTGATTCTTTCGATGGGTCTCGGGATCCATATTGAAAAAATAAGAAACCTAGGAATTAGAGGAGTTGACCCTCAATTATTTCAGATCGATCGAAATCTATCGAAATGAATATATCGAATAAATAGAATTGGAATACTATTTACATCTAAACAGATCCTATGTAAAGCTATAGATTAATCCATATCAAGCACATATCTTTATACAATCTTCTATAAGAATAGATAATATGGTAGAAAGGTTCATATAGTTCTTTCTACCATACTATCTCGTCCCATATACTGCTGACTCCAATCCACGCATTTCATTTAAGACTTGGGATTGCAATCCCTTTCATTTCTTCAATCATTGATAAGAAAGAACTAAACAAATAAGTCAAACTTCATTCGAATTAATCATTTTGACTGACTGTTTTTACGTAGATGATAAGTAAAAAAGCAGTAGGAACTAAAATGAACAACGCAGTAGCAATAAATGCAAGAATATTGACTTCCATAATCTCATCGTTTTTTTGCTTCGCAATAATTCGGGATCTAATCCCATAGAAATACTAAGTCTTTCTTATGAGGATTCCATGGAATGAAGTGCATCCTGATGATACTGAATGGGATCAAAATCATGAATAACAATATCTAACCTATAAAATGGGATTCATTGTCGAGAATTGAATAGTATAACATAGGAAGATCTTTTATCCATGTCTAATCCAAAAAGGGATTCCTGATTGGATCGGGAATCCCATGGAATTTCTCATTTCTACTCTTTCTTTTCTATAACCTACCATCCTCCTTATACAATCATCTGATGAGGTATTCGATGACCGGTCTTACATTGGCCACAGACCCAAACAGTAGATAGATTCGGAGTGAAACGGAAAAAGAGATGAATTAAGTTCTAAGCGAAATTTTTGTGATGATCTAATCTTCTTGGAAGACAGAGAAGCGCAATAAAGATTGGTACCGATATAAAAAAAGGATCTAATAGTCCAAGAAATTCACTATTTTATTTTTTGATTTTGTTCTTTTTCGATGGGTAAAGTAAAAAACGAAGAAAAAAAGATTATTCACCCCTTCTCCCTAGAAAGAAAGGGGGCGGATCTTTGTTTGATCTTTTTGATCAGTATCCTACTTCCTTGGATTGGAACTGAGACACATACATCAAAAATCAAATAAAGTATACAATGCAAATGATATAGATCAATTGGTTTGAATTCATAATTGAGGTTACACAAAATCGGGGTTCAAACAAAAAAGGGTAGGGCGGGGTAGGTTTCATCTGAAAAGTACTCTGTCGCCGCCGAGATATCTATATGAAAATGAAGTTCATTAAATGAAGTCAATTTTGTATTCTAACAAAAAATGAATACAATTTGTTTGTGTATGTGTTGCCAGAAAACATACGGGTACTCTCTCTATTTCATTCGATTGAGCAGGAGCAATTGAAAAAACCAAAACAGTATAGTCTCTCTTGGAATCCTGAATAAGGTGATACCGCCGCTCAATCCTCAATCCACATACATCTCTCTCATCAAGTGGTACTGGTTGAAGTAATTGAAATTACTTCATTTGTCTGATGAGAAATGCGAAACAAAAAACGAAAGAAATAGGGCCTACCGCTTAGAATCCAATTTTGCTTCTTGTCCCTCCCCTTCACAGAAAATGGAAAATGGAGAGATGAATTGAGGGATTCATCGGATTCTAGTCCGGGACTGACGGGGCTCGAACCCGCAGCTTCCGCCTTGACAGGGCGGTGCTCTGACCGATTGAACTACAATCCCCGTAAATAAGTTATACAGCATACATATTTCTTAGAATTTCTTTCTGTTTTTTATTTACAGAATTGCCGTGTTTTAACAGAAACACGAGCGAGATTAAGATCCATATCTTCATATGGATATGAACTGAACTATAGTTAAGGGTGAAACGTATTACTCGTAACCCGGCGATTATTGCCGCATCGATTGATAACGTGTGGGAACAAATGAACAAAGAAATATGGGTATAGCAGAAAGACCAACTATCTATATTTATTCCCTATATCAGATAGGGCATTTCTGGAGGACAAATTGGTTATATCATTTTCGTGGATCGGCGAATTCTTGGGCCGAGCTGGATTCGAACCAGCGTAGGCATATTGCCAACGAATTTACAGTCCGTCCCCATTAACCGCTCGAGCATCGACCCGGGAAGAATCAATTCTAGGCTTATTGATAATCCATGATCAACTTCCCCTCGTAGTACCCTACCCCCAGGGGAAGTCGAATCCCCGCTGCCTCCTTGAAAGAGAGATGTCCTGAACCACTAGACGATAGGGGCATACCTGCCCGATCGACATCATACTATACTCATAGTATGAGTAGTTTTTTGGAATTGTCAATAGAATCTTTCGTGTCGTGCTTCCGCAATTCCATAGAATTTTGGATTGTTCATTCGCGAACCATCATATGTTATAAATCATCATATGTTATAATCATATAACATATATAGCATATGACGAAATAGAGGACTCCCTCAGCGAGGATTTTGTCCGACAGAAAAAAAGGTCAAACCCCATTTCACTTCTTCAATTTTCACTCGTCGATTTGCTCATCGTTAAGATGAGATATGCCTCACTAAACCGGGAAATTCAGAAATGATAGAATTTTTTTGGTTGATTCAAAAAGTGATGTAGAAATCATAAATCTGGGAAGGGATCGACAAGTAAAAGGAATCGAAAATATTCTTTTTTCGATAAGAACTCGGTTCAGTATACGAGTCGAACCATGTGATGAATGATTCGATGAAATTTGTTGGATCTATGTCGGGTTGATCCATGTATCAATCAAGCGAATCTCCCCCCAATTAATGGTTCAACAAAAGCAAAGCCCTTTGGGGTGAAACAATTCAGTGCATTGATATTTATCAAATAGAAATAAAATAATCATTTGACCCTAGAAACTTCCTAGTTAAATCAAATTGCCTGTTCTTGAACGAGCCCCTAACATGTATATACACTATATTTATATATACAGGCACATGCAGTAGACTCATAGCGATTAGTCGCCTCTTCATGAATTGAAGAAAATAGGCCCTTTTAACTCAGTGGTAGAGTAACGCCATGGTAAGGCGTAAGTCATCGGTTCAAATCCGATAAAGGGCTTTTCCACGAAGCTCCAGTCTCGATCTTCATTTTTCATCGGAGAATAGAGATATTCTTTTTATTTGTAATAAAAAAAGGTAAACGAACCTCATAATGAGCTATAGGTATAAAGTTGAACATTTGTTCGTTATGATGATAAGCAATACCACTTTTTTTCTTCTATAGTCGGACTACTATGTCACTACAGGCTATAGTAGTATTCATCTTTCGTTATTGAAATTTTGGATCCCGGGACATAAATATTTGGATAATACCTAATCCCGATTAGGAATCGACAAGGCAAAACCTTACTACCCCCCCATTGTTCCAATGAAACTCATCGAAATCAAGAAAATAAAAAGTAAGTGGACCTGAGCCGTTGAATCATGACTATATCGGCTATTCTGATATTCAAATTCGATATAGATAAAATGGTAGAGGCGGATTTTTTGATTTCTTTGGGCTGGACCGCGCAAGAATTTGTCGATATTTCCGATTGGATCTTCTTTTCTTGTTCCTAGATGCTCCATAGGAATAAATCGCTATTCCTTTCCTCCGCAGAGAACTCATTTATTCCGAGTCACAAGAGCAATATACTTTTCAATATCTTTCTTTCTTTAATTCCAGAAAAGAAAAAGATCAGTTTCTATCTATATGGGATTTAGATATAGATATCAGATCATGGCTTCATGTACCAAAAATTTCCCGATTTCTGCATCAGAAATTTTTGTTCCGCCAATGCAATGGAGAGCGAATGCGAGAAAGGTACTTTCATTTCCGGTCTCCTATTATTTACTTACTATATTAATTGAATTTAGGGACGGGGGCAAAAAGGGGAATTTTCTCCCGAAAATAAAGGTAAATCGGAAAATATTCAAAGTTTTTTTGTTTGACCTGCGAAAAGATATACTCTGAAATTTGAGATTCATTCAAAAGAAATATAACAGACAATAACAAGCAAAAAACAATCCAAAAAAGAGTAATAAATTAGAAATATGATATTGTACTTGTACTAGTCTAGTCTACTATACATAAAAATGAAGAGAATACATAGAGATATTTATTGTTTTCAACACCAAGAAAAAGATCCAAAAATAAGATTAGTTGGTGGAGCGGGGGGATAGATCTGAGGAGCAACTAGTAACGATAGGAGAGATTGCTTATTCCTTGACAGTTATTTCAAAAAATTCAAAATTCATTTGATTGGTGAGTCATAAGACAATTTAAGGTTCAGACGCCCATTGCCTATTAAGAATAGGAAGGAATAATCGAATCGAATTCATGGATTTACCTAGGTCGGTTTGTGGCCCAACAGAAAGGAAGGTTTGTATATTCGAAACCCGTTGTAAGGGGCAGCGGACGAGAAATTGTCCATGGATAATATTATGTCCTGAGAATGATATGAGGTGCTCGGAAATGGTTGAAGTAGTTGAATTGAATAGGAGGATCACTATGACTATAGCCCTTGGTAGATTTACCAAAGAAGAAAATGATTTATTTGATATTATGGATGACTGGTTACGGAGAGACCGTTTCGTTTTTGTAGGTTGGTCTGGTCTATTGCTCTTTCCTTGTGCTTATTTCGCCTTAGGAGGCTGGTTCACAGGTACAACTTTT